GAGTCAAAGTCAAAGTAAAAAAAAAAAACAAAAATTTCTTTGGTCGTGTAGGGGGATTACATAAAAAATGTATGTAATAATGGTAGTGATGTCTCCCCATTCTTTCACAGAAAGAAAGACAGTAAGGCTTAGATCAAATAGGAAATATAGGTATCCAATAGATAGTTATCTATCTTGATGGTATATTTTTTTTTTTGATCTTTTTTGCTTATGAAAGAAGGGTAACAAAACAAACAATAGGTCTTACTATTCCCACATGTTCCATTAGGAGCATTCCTTTGCTATTTTCAAGGAAAAGGTGTGTATCGTATTTTTACTTAATACTTCCCAATTCTACCAGAAATTCTATAAAGAATCTGTTACGAGTGGATTCATTGAATTGGTTCATCAATAGCCTTAAGTCAGAATCCTATTTTGACTCTGCACCATTGATTCTACTATGATTATTGATCAATAATGGAATAATTCCTTCATAGAAATAGGAGATATAATTCACATGGATATAGTAAGTCTCGCTTGGGCTGCTTTAATGGTAGTCTTTACATTTTCCCTTTCACTCGTAGTATGGGGAAGGAGTGGACTCTAGGTATATTAATAATTGATTGAATAATCGATTGAGTAATCGAATTGTATCAATTGTTTAATTGATCATTTTGCATTGATTTTGATCGTTTTGCATTGATCGTTTTGCGAAGCTTTATTTTTAAAAGTCTCTCTTTCCAAATTATACTGGAAAGACAATAATGAATAATAACCATTCGATCAAACAATGAATGATTACTATAGTTTAGTTGTATTTCAATAGTTGTATTTCAAAACTCAAATCTACGCATGATAGGAAATTTTTTCCAACCGAATTCCTCCTAAATATTCTATTTGGATAAACCAGTTCTTACCAGAATTATGGATATTACAATGAGAAAAAACCAATCCCTAGTTTTTTCTTTATTTGTTTCTCTCTTTCTTTACTTTCACTGTTCTAAGAACAAATCGTTCTGCTATTAGATTACGACGATACTTACTTTCTACTGGAAGTGACTAGTGGTTGTCCGAAGAGGTTCTACACATAAAAAAATTAGATCTTTCTTCCGCTGAGCGATCCACCACATATCACACATTTAACATTTTAGACTCCTAGAAATTCTTTTATGCTTTTTTGACTCATGTCATGTTTAAGCATGAAAAATGGGCGGAGTCCCCTTTACTAATCTAATCTACTTCCTTTCAAAATCGGAAGAAGTTACCATAGAACTTCGTAAATGATTTGTTAATGGCTCAATCAATGACTTCTTGGGGTGGGAAATCAAAAAAAAATTCCTTGGTTTTGTTTTCTTTTGCTATAGGATATTCCCATACTATCCTTCCTCTATTGATTCTTTCGATGGATCCCGGGACCCATATATAAAATTATAAGAAACCCAGGAATTAGAAGAATTGGCCTTCGATTATTTTGGGTTGATCGAAATCAAGTGGATGTAGCAAAAAAAAAGAAATAGAATTCGACTGCTATTTCGATGTACTAGTCTACTATTTAGATTAGATGTACATCTAATACTATACATACATATTGTAAATTGATCCATATAAACCCTCCATTTAGATAAAGTCTATATCTGTATACAATACAACTATATATGATATGATAATATCATTGTATACAATATTAGATAGTATAAAATACCCTAAAGTGTGGTAGAAAGGACTATATATAGTCCTTTCTACCACACTTTATGATTCCAACCAGATCATTTCATTTAAGACTTGGAATTTTCTTTTAATCCCTTTCTTTCATTTCTTCAATCATTGAAAAAAGGATTGATAAGAACTAATAATTCAAGTTTGATTCAAATTAATCATTTTGACTGACCGTTTTTACGTATATAATAAGTAAAAAAGCAGTAGGAACTAGAATGAACAGTGCAGTAGCAATAAATGCGAGAATATTGACTTCCATAATTTCATTATTTCTTTTTTTTTTCTTCGCAATAACTCGGGATGTAATCCCATAGAGATGAGAAATTTGACTCCTGTAAATTCATTGGGGTGAATTGCATCCTGATGATACCGAATCGGATCAATATTATGAATAACAATATCTGATCTATCAAATCGATTCATCGTCGAGAATTGAATAGTATAACATAGGAAGATCTTTTATCCATACTAATTCCGAAATGGGATTTTTTATTGGATCAGGAATCCCATTGCATTTTTCATCCTCTTCCACTTTTTCTTTTCTATAACCTACTACTGTCTTCCTTATCTTATACAATTCTCCTTCCTGTGTATTATACTTACAATTATAAGGTATTATATGACCGGTATTCTATGGGTCACACACAGACCCAAACGAGGTGAGATGGAAAAAGGGGGATTAAATAAAAAAGATCTAATATTCCAACAAATTTACTGAAAAGGGTCCTTGCTTGGTCTTTTCTTTTATTTTATTAGTATCCTCTTTCTTGTATTTATTTGTACTGGAACGCATACATCAAAAATGATGTCCGCAATTTGAATGAGAATGAGATAGATTGTTTACAATTAGTCATTGAGGATACATAAACAAAGTCAGAACTAGAAAAGGTGTGGTTTAACTTGAAAAGTACTCTGTCGAGGTAATTATGTTAAGTTCATTGTCTATCGTACAATAAACGAATACAATTTGTGTATGTACTCCCGGTAAAATAGGATCACTCTACTCCATTTCATTGATCAAGAACAATCGAAAAAGAAAGTAAGACGAGGGTAGTATCTCTTAAAATACTGAATATAGTAATACCGCCGATTGTACTAATCTACATATGATATGTCTCTCCTTTATCAAAAGGGAATAGTGGAAAGATTTGAAATTCCCGTACCCGTATTTGTGTGATGATAAATGCTAAATAAAAAACAAAAGAAATAAGGATCCCCACTGGGGATTAGATCTTGCTTCCTGTCCCCCTTTTCCGCGAAAAGAGAGAGATGAATTGATAAATTCACCGTATCCTAGTTCGGGACTGACGGGGCTCGAACCCGCAGCTTCCGCCTTGACAGGGCGGTGCTCTGACCAATTGAACTACAATCCCAGCGAGGTGTATGGCATACATATTCTTAATGTTACATATTCTTAATGTAATCATAAGAACATTCTAGTCCTAGTCGTCGTATTGTAAGAAAGACAGGAATGATATACTGATATCATATCCACATATAATATGGGCTATTGTGAGAGTGACACGGATTACTAGTAACCAATAAGTATTTTACTGCCAAAAGTGGATAATCAATCTTTCAATGAGAAAAAAGAACTAAACTATTTAGTTTGCTTTTCATGATACTTTATACTTAATTAAGTAAAGTATCATGAACTAGATCCTTAAAAAGATCAGAAAGAGAAAAATATGGATAGAGAAACAAAATTGACTCCTTCTCTTTATTTCTACGGATTAGGCATTTCCGTTTATGGAAGACAAATTGGTTATATCATATTCATGGAGCGGTGAATTATTGGGCCGAGCTGGATTTGAACCAGCGTAGACATATTGCCAACGAATTTACAGTCCGTCCCCATTAACCGCTCGGGCATCGACCCAGGAAGAATTCATTCTAGGCTTATTGATAATCTATGATCAACTTCCTTTCATAGTACCCTACCCCCAGGGGAAGTCGAATCCCCGCTGCCTCCTTGAAAGAGAGATGTCCTGAACCACTAGACGATAGGGGCATATACGCCCGACCATCATCATACTATGATGATAGTATGAGCAGTTTTTTGGAATTGTCAATATAGTTTAATGGTATGCCTAGATCCAAAAAGTCTTTCCTGCTTTTATGTTATGATTTCATAGAATTTTTTTGGATTTGATGATTCCTGAATGAACTCCTATGCATATACGTATATATTATGTACATATAGTACATATATACATATCTACATATATGCAGTAGACTCATAATGGAAAATAAAAATGGCTAATTCATGAATTGGATAAAACGGCCCTTTTAACTCAGTGGTAGAGTAACGCCATGGTAAGGCGTAAGTCATCGGTTCAAATCCGATAAAGGGCTTTTTTTCCACTAAACTCCAGTTTTAGCCTTCGTTTTTCAGCGGAAAATATCTCTATTATTTTTTCTAAAAAGAAAAGGATAACCACCATTATAATGAATTCTGATTATTCTAACTTATAGTTAAGTTAGGAAGTTGAACATTTATTGATTATCAAATAATTGCACGTATTAGGAGTAGTCCACCTGTAGTGACATAGTAGTCCTCCTCATGTCTCATTATTCACAAATTTTTTGTCCTGGGACATAACAGAAATATTCTATAATATTCTATATATCCAATTCCTACTATTAATCGACAAACCAAGGTGTTCTTATTTCTCCAATGTTCTTATCAAACCCACTATCAAATTAAAAATAAAGAAAAAGTAAGTGGACCTGACCCATTGAATGATGACTATATCAGCTATTCTGATATTTAAATTCGATATAGATGAAATTGTATAAGCGGATTTCTTTTTATTTCCTTAGACCACGCAAGGAAAGAATTTGTCGATATTTACGATTTAATCTTCTTGTTACTGGATGCTCCATAGGAATAAATCGCTATTTTTTTCTTCTACAAAGTTTATTTCGAAAATCCATTTTTCAATATCTTTCCTTGATTCAGAATCAGATATTGTTTTGTTCTTCCGCCAATGCAATAGAGAACGAATGCGAGAAAAGGACTTTCATTTCCAGTCTCCCATTATTTACTATTTAATTTTGTGGCAGGAAAAAATAGGAAATTTTCTTTTATTTTGGTTTGACCCGTTAAAAGATATACTATGAAATATGAGTCATAGGACAATTCAGGATTCAAATGGTTATCAAATGGTTATATAGTATAAGGACTAATCGAATCGAGCTCATGGATTTACCTAGGTTGGTTTGTGGCCCAATAGAAAAAAAAAGAATTTGTATATTCGAAACCCATTGTAAAGGGGCATTGAACGAGAAATCGTCTATAGATA